TCTAATTGATACGGCATTGACTTAGTATTGTAGTATCATATATCAAACTGGGATGTAAGACAGGGCATATGTGCAACTGTTTGCTTTCATATACCATATCTGGTACAGAATATAGAGGGAAAAATTGACCATCAACGAATTTTTAATGTGGATACATATATATCCTTAACATACTGAAACGGCTGCCATTATTGGTATCAAACCAATAGCGATTCATACAAGCTAAATCTTCTAATCGATAATTAGGCCAAAGAAAGAACTTTAATTTAATTAATTCATTTTTATCTCTATCAAGATGTTTACTTTCATCCAAAAATTTACCCCAGTTTTTTATGTTATTCTCGTTGCAAAATACTGGATTTCTATCCACACCATTCCTATTCTTTGAATTGAAAGAAATTAGAATTCTTAATTCTCTACGACGTCTAGACGATAAAATCTTTTCAGGAACAAGCAAATCATAATGATTTTTGTCTCGATTTTCCGTTATTCTTTGATGTCTTGGAGTGGATTCATCCAAATTCTTCTTATCAACATATCTTTGTTCTCGGTATCTTTGATGAGTTTGGTGCTTACTCTTATGAACCAATGAAATACCTATGGTTTGATACATAATCAATTTTCCATAATTTTTTATAGACAGACGAACGGGTTCGATAATCAATACCCCTTTTTTCATCAATTCTGTAAGAGTTAAATTCTTCTGAATCATCATTATATCTAGACTTATTTCTCTTCTTTGAATAGAGGATAGAGTAATTTTTCTTGGATTTATCAGTCTAAGCAGGAGACAATATACCTTGATATTATTGATCATTCTTTGATTCAAAGCATCGTCCCATCTCAATTGAAAAAGCAAATACCGTTTCAGGAAGAAATCCAGTTCTGCTTTTGTGTTGCTCTTGTATTCTTTTTTATTTTTACCCTTTTTCATGGTTGATTCCGCATAATCTTCTTCAATATCTTTTTGTTGGTTTGAGAGAACGGATCCAAGATTTCCTTGGCCTGCGGGTTCTTTTTCTTCTTGATTTCGATTCTTTAATTTCAAAGATTTTTTTTCATTCGCTGGTCTAAAAAAATCCCCTTTTTGCTTTCCATTGATCTTTTTATTTTCACTAGCATTTTCATTTATATTCAAATTTGAAAGAAGTAATTTGCTTGGTATAATCCACGGTTTCATTTTATATGCATTATAAAGTAGCACAAATTCTGGGAAGAACCAAAGTTCCAGATTAGATATGGGGCGGTTTAGTATTTCTTCATTCATTTCCATCCAATCAAAAAATATTTTTTTGTAATTGGGTGGCTTAATTGCTGGATCTTGATGAATTGTAAGATAAAAAAGATCTTGCTTATCAATTTTATCAATTATTTGGTAATTATGAGTCCCAATCTTAATCTTTTTATTACTGTTGGGATCGGTCTTGATCCAGGCCTCAATATCGACTTTTTTTCTAAGAAAAAAATTGAGCATTTTCCAATCAAAATATTTTCTATCTGGATTTTTTTCCATATACATAATATCACCCCTTCCTAGATAATTATTGATAGGAATATCCCCTAGTATATCAAATAATTTTTTTTTATGTGTGGTGTAATTATAAGAAATCTCTTGGTTCTTATTTACTTGTAATGGTGATCCATAAATATATGAGTCTGTCTTAGTTTCATAATTAATAGATTTATATGATAAAAGATCATATCTATAGTATTTTTTAAAATTATCTTTTTGGTTTGGTAATGAATATACTTCAGAATATTTTTTATTTTTGTAATGAAGTAATTGGTCTTTTTCATATGAATCCCATTTTTTTAAATCTTTCGTTTGAGCCGTACGATGTTCATTGACTCTATTTCTCCATTTTTGTGGTATTAATCTAGACCATCCGATCTGAGATAAACCATATTGATAATGACCTCTTAACCAGTTTTTCCATTGATTCGTTCCATAACTTTGAAGTTTCTTATGACTTAATTCGGAATGAAATATTCCTTGTATTCCAAAAGAATCCTTTATTGCAGTTTTAAGAAAAAAAGACGTTCCATGATATTGAAGAACAGATCTTAACTTATACAAATTTATAATTTGGGTTTGTGATAATTTGTAAAATACATATGCTTGCGACAAGGAAGATAAGTCACAAAAGATATGTGAATTCGTCTTACCATTACTAATATTATAAGGTGACTTTTTTATAGTCGAAATAAATCGAATTGTATTTTGATTTGTTTTATTAATTCTTTCTTGATTTGTTTCATTATTGAAAATGTATTTATCAATAATTTTTTTTGTTGATTCAAGAAAAAGTTGTGTATTGATTCTGGGAATATTAATGATACCTAAAAAAATATCTATGTATATTTTTTCAATGAAAAATTTTATAAAATAATGTAATTTACCGATTAATCGAGCGTTTCTTCTTTTTAATATTTGCCAAATATTTTTTGGTGATTGTAAGTCTACATTATAACTTGTTTTGTTAGGACTACTATTTATTCC